TAGCTTTAACCATCATAGGAACTTAAGTTTACAAAACTTATATAATTATTTTACTATTTAAAGCTCTATAATAAACTTCGTAGCGGAGCACGTTTTTTTATACATAAATAACAAACCACAAGCAAAGAAAACAATAACATTATTCCCATGTACAAACTTAAAATTCAGTAACTCCCAACACCAATAAACCTAAAAATTACTTTATCACTAATTACAAAAGAAAAATTTAATAATCAAATATAAATGCTTATTAACAGCACAAAAAATATAGATAAGAAAAAGAAAGATCTAAAATTAAGACTATAAAACTCATTAGGATTAACTCTCAACACATAAACAAATAGTACTATTACACCTCCTACATAGCTTAAAAAAACTACTAATCTTAAAAGACTTCTTACTCAAAATGATAACACTCTACACACAACCAAAGCTCTTAACACTAAAAGAACACCCAAAACTAAAGGCTCTTTAACCAAAACACTTAAACAGATTAAAATAACCAATCTAACTATTATTAATAAACAAACCATACAACTTTTTGATTTATACCAAAAGAAAATTGATACTAATATAAAATTGACTTTAGTAATAAAAAAAACTAATACACATAGCTATAAAAAATAAAAAAAACCTTCAAACCAATGCTTTTAAAAAATATTTACTTTGAATTTTTTGATTAGTTCAACTTAACACCTTTAGAAGTTCATACACACCTTGAGGACCTCTTTTTTCTAATCATCCTTGATCAAGGGAGCTACTTAAAACTCCAGAATACTGTAAATTAACAGAAGTTGTTAAACTTGTCCTCAATCCTTTAAAATTCCATATCTTACCAATAAACCTTAATACTTTGTTTATTCAAAAACTAAACTTTACATCTAAAAAAAGAAACATAATAGTTAATCCGTACAGAATCAAAAATAAAATTAAAATAAAATCAAATTCTGTTAAAAAACAACTAAATTTTAAAGACTCTAAACTTGATTTTAACACTCTTCCTCCAAAAATAGCACCAAAAAATAAAAAAGATATAGGTAAAACTACAGTATAAGACTCTTTTGAAAACAAATTATTTATATTTATTTTATTAAAACCTAATATCACAGACATTAAAATACGAAAACTATATCACGAAGTAAAGGCAGCACCTACAATTACTATTAAATATAATCATCATTGAAAGTTCCCAGAGAATCTCATTTCAATAATTATATCTTTAGAATAAAATCCACTTAAAAAAGGAACTCCAGCAAGAGATAACCTTGAAACCACCATAAAAACCATACTAGTAGGAAACCTGCTTCAACCACATCCTAAAAGTCGCAAATCTTGAGCCCCAGAGTTATTATGAATAACAACACCAGCACTAACAAAAAGTAAAGCCTTAAATATAGCATGAGTAATTAAATGAAAAAAAGCAACATTTGGATAACCAACAGAAATAGAAAATATCATCATTCTCAAATTACTCAAAGTAGACAAAGCAATTACTTTTTTAAAATCTGTTTCAATAACAGCAGCTATCCCAGCTATTAAAAGAGTCAAAATTCTTATAACCTGAAGGAACCATACACTAATAAATCTTTGATCAACAACTCCATAGCAACGAATAATTAAATATACGCCAGCAGTAACTAAAGTAGAAGAATGAACTAATGAAGAGACAGGAGTGGGAGCTGCTATAGCCGCTGGTAATCAAGAAGAAAAAGGTATTTGAGCGCTTTTAGTTATACCAGCAAATAGAATGAAAAATCTTAATCCACTACAATATACAATTAAATCATAATTGTAAACCATCATATGCCCTTCATTTGAAAACATCCCAATAGACAATAAAATAAGTACATCACCGATTCGATTAGTCAAAGCCGTAAGTATAGCAGCATTTAACCTCTTTATATTTTGATAATAACAAACTAACAAAAAAGATACCAACCCAAGACCATCCCAACCAATTATTAAAGTAACAAGATTCGGAATCATAATTAAACAAATTATTGACAACACAAAAAAATAAATTAAAATAATAAAACGATTATAATAAATTTCTTCATACATATACCAATTCCTATAAACAATTACCCTACCAGAGATAATTAAGACAGCACCAACAAAAATAATACTAATGTAATCTAATATTAAATTAAATCTTAAATATAATCTATCAACATTAAATAAACAGTATTCAAAAACCTTCCTATTATTAACCATTCTTCCAACAAAAAGAAGACCATACCCACATAAAACTATAACCACACAAAACTTATTAGAAAATCCACCCATACCTTTACTAAGAAATACTTTATAATTTAAGAATAAATTACGTATAAAAAACAAACAATAATTAAACATAAACCAGCAAGCACATTTTAAATACTTAAATTTAGATTTCAAATCTAACCATAATACTGATTAAATATTAATTAAAAGCCCATCACGAACATAATTGACCTCCTCCTCAAATATAAACAAAAATATAAACTACAATCCAAATTACATCCACAAAATGTCAATATCAAGAACATGCCTCAAACCCAAAATGACGTGGAGCCAAAAAGTGACCATATCATAAACGAGCAAAAGTAACAATTAAAAAAGCTGTACCAGCAAAAACATGTATACCATGAAACCCGGTCAATATATAAAACCTTCTACCATAGATCCCATCAGCTGCAGTAAAAGAATTAAAAAAATATTCACGATACTGAAGTAAAATAAATGCAACACCACAAACAATTCTTAACAACATACCTTCAACAACTCCATAATCATAATCACGATTCTTTATAGCTAAATGAGCATAATTTAAAGCCGCACCTCTTCTCAATAACAACCAAGTATTTAATAAAGGAACTGATAATGGATTAGGCGTACGAATTCCTGATGGAGGCCAACTACCACCAATTTCAACATTAGGACTTAAACTACTATGAAAAAAAGCTCAAAAGAATGAAAAAAAAAATATAGCCTCAGATACAATAAATATTCCTATTCCATCACGAAAATTTTTAATGATAACTTTAGTATGATAACCTTGATCTCCTTCACGCAAAAGATCACGCCATCATAAATACAAACATCCACTCAACACTACCAATCCACCTAATACAAAAAACTTACCTTCTATAATACGATATATCCATGTAACCAATCCGATTGCCATATTTAATAAACACAAAGATACTATAAAAGGTCAAGGACTAGGGCTAACACAATAAAAAGGACTTCGAACCATCTTAACAACTTTATTTTACTATACGATTTAAAATCACATAAATAACTAAAAAAATTTATACAACTTATATAGTTCAAAAATAATACTACATAAAGAAGAACAGTAAATTTAAAGGAAATCAATGTAAAAAACAAACTAAACAATCAATAAAATTACAATTAACTCTATTAATTTTTACTCCCACATTTTTACCATGACAAACCACTCCATAAAAGAACAGTCTGTAACATGCACTAAGAAAACTTATTATAGCTAATAGTACACCTAAAATTCAACTTAACTTTATTGAAGATATAAATAAAATCACCTCACCCAAAAAATTTAAAGTAGGTGGAGCTGCCATATTACCAATACTCAGTAAAAAACAAAAAGTTCTTAATCAAGGACACACCAACAATACACCTTTATTTAAAAAAACAGAACGCGAATTCCTTCTATTATAGAGCATAGACACAATTCTAAACAAACCAGAAGAACATAAGCCATGACCAAGCATTAAAATAATAGCACCATAATAACCCACAATATTTATTCTAAGTAACCCTAAAACTACTAATCTTATATGACCAACCGAGGAATAAGCAATTAGTGATTTTAAATCTACTTGACGAATACATATAAGACTAGTATAAACCCCACCTATTAATCCAGTACCAAGAAACAAACTAAAAACAAAACCATTTATTGAAAAATTAATTAACCTTAATAAACGGATTATCCCATACCCTCCTAATTTCAATAAAACCCCAGCAAGAATTATAGAACCAGAAACTGGGGCTTCAACATGAGCTTTAGGAAGCCACAGATGGAATGGAAACATTGGCAATTTTACAAGAAAACCTAAAATATAAAAAAAATAAAAATCACAAAAAAATTTTGAACTTATTCTTATTATAGAAAACATAGAATCTCTTATCCCTTCATATACTATACTTCTAATACCAAATAAAAAAGGAAAAGAACCTATTCTAGTATAAATAACCATATATGAACCTGCTTGAAGACGTTCAGGTTGATATCCTCAAACCAAAATTAAAATTAATACAGGAACAAGAACACTCTCAAAAAAAAAAAAAAAAAAAAAAAAGTTTATAACCGTAAAAGTACAGATAAGTACTAGTCCCATAAAATTAATTAAATACCTAAACAATTTTTTACGTACTACATTAAATCTTATTATAACCATCAAAATTAAAATAATAAAAGTTAAACAAATCAGACTACCACTTAATAAATCACATCAAAACAAACCCATTATTTCTATTCCGCCATTTCTTTGCAACAATATCATTATTCTTATAAATAAAAGTACAATTAACCCTACCAACACATAGTTTAACTTTAGTATAACTATTAAATATAACAGCATAAACAATAACCTAAAAATCATAAACATAACTCTATTTAGAGATTATCTTGGTGTAAACAAGAAGTAATAACTTATACTATCACGTTTATATGACCGAGTATTAAACCTCATAAATTGATCCTAAATCAATCACATATTTCTGCCAGATCACGTAAAAGAACTAGACACGCATGACTTCTCCAACTTAAAAAGAAGGTGCTTCATAAAAGCTTTAGCTCAAACAACAGGGTCTATACCCATAAATAAAGCTTAAATCTATCACATTTATCTGTCATATTGCTACAAATTGATTCAAAAACGAAGAATTATAAAACTTTCTTATATTTAGGTTTGAAGCCTAACATTTTAACTATAAATTACATTTTTGATAAAAGACACACTGCCACCTTGGAGGTATAGGCTCCACATCATAAAAGACTTTTTTATCTTACAACACTCAGTCCAAAGAACCTTCACGCTGTTCATGTGCCAAACCAATAAATAATAACAATACAAAAATAAAACTCACAAAAAAACACACAAAAGAATTTATAAAAAAAATAGAGTTCATAATAGGGATTAAAAGCGCAATCTCCACATCAAACACAACAAAAATAACCCCTAAAAGAAAGAAGCGAAGAGAAAAAGGAGTACGCGAACTCAATAAACCATCAAATCCGCACTCATAAGGAGATGATTTTTCATAATCTTCTTTAACTTTTATACTTAAACCTAACGCCAGTAATGTTAGGATTACTGATAAAACGACAACTAAAGTAACCATTATTATCACTGCCATTTTAAACCCAGACCAGCGGTTACTTTAGATTTGCAATCTACTGTTATTTTATTAACTACTGAGTAAATTTAAGAAACTTGTTAGTTTTCTACATAAATGAAAATTATGTGTGCAATTTACACTACTTAAACTAGAAGACTAAACAGCACCTATAACTCCCAAAGCTACAATTCTAATTAAACTACTTCTAATTTTCCCATTCATAAAATTACGTAAAGGTAAAAGCTACATCTTAGGATCATGAGCCCTATATCTTTATTAGAATACTTTACTATAAATTAAAAAACGTAAATTTACACTTTATTAAAAACTACCATTTTTTTGTAAAATAACCATAACATGAGAATACTTTGAAATAACTATTTAAAATTAACAAATTAACTAATTTTAACCCTCTTACACTCAGTTTTTTTTTTTTTTTTTTTTTTTTTTWAAHAATTNTTATAATAATTTAAATATAATAATAKATATATATATGTGTATATTTAACACCCCATTATCAAAAAAATTATTTATTTTACAACGAATAAAAAAAAAATTTAAATTTGAACGTTATTATAGCCCTAATATATAAATTAGACTTTATTTAATAATTAGGATAATTATAGACCACTAATTTTAATATTAACTAGCATATTTAATAATTAAATGTAGAGAACACAGATTCTAATAACTAAATGCAAATCAATCCTTTTTATTAAAGTACCACATCTAATACTTAAATACTACGTTAAGCTAAGAACCACTGCCCTTCTTTTAATTAACAATCAAACATTTTTTATAAACTATTAGCCTAAAAATTAATAAACACAACATTATACCGTTATTTAAGACTTATCACTTATCAAATTAATTGCGCGATCTCTTCCACATACACGAACTAGTATAACAATTATTGCTAATGCTAATCTAGCTTCACAAACAGCTATACACATAACAACTAGAACAATACAAGCATTTCTATAAGTCACTAAAACAGTAAAAACAATCAAACTTAAAGACATAAACTCCATAGCAATAAAAACACTAATTAAATGTTTTCTTTGAACAAAAACAATAAACACCCTCACCACAAAAATTATTAGCATTATTATATTCATTTATGAGAGAGATTCACTCATAAATAGATTTACAATCTACCACTTAAACTTCAGTCATCTCATACAACCTACCAATATTCAAAAAATAATTTTGACAAAAAGTCCTTTCGTACCAAAATTGTCAGTAAATAAAAGAAGATAGAAACTGACCTAGCTTACACCGGTCTGAACTCAGCTCATGTTGGAATTCAAAAGTCGAACAGACTTACTAACTAAACTGCTGCACCTAATAGTTATTCCAAAGCCAACATCGAGGTCGCAACCTTATTTAAAAATAAGAACTTAAAAAATAAATTGCGCTGTTATCCCTAGAGTAGCTAATCAACATCACAAATTAAGATAAGACATGAAAGTAAAATTTTAAAAAGTAATGTAGTATCACTTTGTTGCCCCAACAAATTTATCAAACAATTTTAAAATTATTAAATAAATAAAGCTTCATAGGGTCTTGTCGTCTTTCTTTATAATTAAGGCATCTTCACCTTAAACTTAATTTATATGTATCCGTGTGACACAGTAATTATTACGTTAACCCATTCATACAAGACCCCAATTAAAGGCCAAATTACTATGCTACCTTTGGACCCTCACGCTAAGGCCGCCGTTAAAAGTATCACCGGGCAGGGCTTACTTTATATGTGTATGCATAAAGAAATGTTTTTGTTAAACAGTCGAATAATATTTTTGCCGAGTTTATTACACAGATTACATTTATAAACAACTTAAAACTGATATTAATACTTATACCAAATTATATTTTAATCTACTCATTTTTATCATTATTATTACTATTAAGAGCATAAGAATTTTTTTAAAAAATGACAAATTATATAAATTAAAGTATAATCTGGTGAAATTTATAACAATATCCACGATAGCTAATTTGAAGCTTACTTTACCAGACATATACTTACATTAATCAATAAAAATATAATCAGCTTAACCCAATTATATTAACCATTTCTAAAAACAGCTATACTAAATATATTTCAAACCCAACCAGATATCAGAAAAAGCAATTAGTATCTAGCTTTTATTTTAAGATATATTGTAACTTTACAACGTTACATAATTAATAAAATAAATTTTTTTCTTTCGGGATAATTAAAAAAATAAAATTTCTTAAAAAACCCTTATACAAAAGGTACTAGAATTAAAGTATACTAAAATAAACTTAAGGTTTTTTACAATAACAACATAAAGGCATAAAGCATAATGCTATCTTTCCCATTTTCAATGGAATGCTTTAATTTAAGCTATTATACCATAAAGCATTAAAGAAATAACTCTTGCACTTTACTACATCAAAGTAACTGGATCATCCCCCACGTAATACTAAATAATGACTTAGTAAAAGTAACTTTAAATTGACAATCTAATATTATAATTTAACTACATTATTTAAATAGAAAAAAAAAATCATAACCCTAATAAAACAAAAGCAATAATATTCAAATAAATCAATAAAAGCACACAACTGTAACTTAAAGGACTTAAATAATACCTGTTTTGTACTGAGCCAAAAAAAATATTATACAAAAACGATAAATAAAATTTTAAACTAATTAAAGACCCTAAAATACAAAAAAAAATTCTTACATTTTGCACTCTCAAAAAGACTAAAATCTTACATAAAAACCCTACAAAAGGAGGCAATCCTCTTAGCATAAAAATACCTAATCTCACTTCAACTACGCGTAAACCACTTTTAAAATAAAATTTATTTTTTTTTGCACAAGCCCATATTACTAAGCCAACACTCATTCTATAAACTAATCAATAAATAATAAAAATAAAAAAAGAACTAAATAAAGCAATTAATATTCAACTCGTATGTACAAAAGAAGAATAAGCTATCAACCCACGAACTGAGTGCTGATTTAAACCACCAACACCTCCAATTAAAGCTATTATAGCAACTCTAATTAGAAGTCTTACACCATGATAAATATAACCTAAAAATACAAGAGGGGCTAATTTTTGTCAAGTTAACACTATACATCTTACAAATCAGCTTGAAGAATTTACTACCGATGGCACTCATCCGTGAAATGGAAAAACACCACTTTTTATTAGTAAACCAAGCATTAATAATCTATAATTTAAATATATTCTTATGTTTGACTCATTACAAATAAAGCCTATTAAAATAAAAGCAGAGCCTAAAGATTGAACAACAAAGTATTTAATACAAGGTTCAACAACACATATACCCTCTGGATTTATTAAAAGAATAAAACCAATCAAATTAATTTCCATTCCTAATCAAATCCCTAATCATGAACCTCTCCTAATTCTCACAATCCTACCTAAAATAACGATTACAAAACTAATAAACATTAATGGAGTAATAACAAGAATCATATGAGGAAAAAAGAGAAAATCTTAAACCAAAAGATCCAAAATCTTTTATACATCTAATACTATTCCGCAAACTATAGTAAACCACGTGCCTTTTTTCAGCGATAAACTAAGTTTATATTATTTAAATTTTTATAAATATATCTTGACTCTCAAGTACCGTGAGCAGGCATAGGAAATAGATCTTTATGAGAACTTTTTCAATCTAATTCAGATTTAGTACCTGTTCTAAATACTACTCCACGTTGACTAACAACCCTTTCTCATAAAAGAAATATAAAAAATATTAAAGATATATAACCCATAATAGCACCGTATCTAGCCACTCAATGTCACTTAGAATAACAATCAGGATAGTCACAGTAACGTCGCGGCATCCCTCTTAACCCTAAAAAGTGTATAGGGAAGAATGTTACATTAACAGCAACAAACATAGAAAAAAAATGCCCCTTACTTCAACGACTATGTAAGTTTGCTCCATAAAATAAAGGAAATCAATGTGAAAAAGCACAAAAAATAGCAAATACAGCCCCTATTGACAAAACATAATGAAAATGGGCAGTAACATAGTAAGTATCATGCAAAGAAACATCTAAAGAAGAAGAGGATAAAGTAACACCAGTCAAACCTCCCACAGTAAATAAGATAATAAAACCTATGCTTCATATTACTGGAGTACGTGAACTTTGACGCCCACCAGCCAATGTTGCTAACCACCTAAAAACCTTGATCCCTGTTGGAACAGCAATAATTATAGTTGCAGAAGTGAAATAAGCACGCGTATCTACATTTAAACCAACTGTAAATATATGATGTCCTCAAACAATAAAACCTAATAAACCAATAGAAATTATAGCATATAATATTCCAACTGCACCAAAAGGTGAATCTTTACCGGCGTAGTGAGCAGTAACGTGAGACAACACTCCAAATCCAGGAAGAATTAAAATATAAACTTCTGGATGACCAAAAAACCAAAATAAATGCATAAATAGCACAGGATCACCTCCACCAATAGGATCAAAAAAAGTTGTATTAAAATTTCGATCAAATAACAGTATAGTGATACCGCCGGCTAAAACAGGTAAAGACAATAGCAACAAGAAAGCTGTTACGCTGATTCTTCAAACATACAGCACTGAACGCTCACCTTTTATCCCTTCTACAGGCAAATTTTTATTAGAAGTCAAAAAATTAACAGCCCCCATTAATGATCCTCTACCAGCTAAATGTAAAGACAAAATAGCTAAATCCATAGCAGGAGAACTGTGAAAAGAATAACTAGAAAGAGGAGGATAAATAGTTCAACCTGCTCCCACACCATCTTCCACATAACCAGATAATAATAATAAATATAAAGCACTGGGTAAAATTCAAAATCTGAAATTATTAATTCGCGGGAAAACCAAGTCTATAGCCCCCAAAAACAATGGAATTAATCAATTACCAAAAGCTCCAATCAATAAGGGTATAACAGCAAAAAAAATTATAATTAATGCATGACTAGTTACAATTACATTATATAAGCTTTCACTTTTTAAAAGAGAGTTACCAGGGTGTATTAAATGCAATCGAATAATCATCCTATAACCAACCCCAATAAGAGCACTTCAAACACCAAACAATAAATACAATCTTCCAATTTCTTTATGATTAGTAGTTATCAACCAACGAATTAAAAGATAAAAAACATTTCCTTTAGCACCACAAACTAACATTCTTTATAAACTAACCTTTTATATATATATATGTTCTTAATTTAACAGCACTTTCCAGTACAGTTACTTTGTTACGACTTATCCCAAATTAAAATTCGCGAGCGACGGGCGATATGTACTCATTTGATAGTATTCATTTTAACTTTATTTAATTAAATTACATACAAGTCCTTTTTCAAAAAAAAATTTCTTTAGTTTATTCATTTATTAAACTCAAAATTAATTTTAAATGTAACCCAGGCTTACCCACATATAGCTGCATGTTAATCTGAATTCTGTTTGCATACTATAACAAATTTTATGCCAATAATTTTCATTGTTAACTCAACAACCATACACACGCTATAAATATGGGGACAAATGTAGGTGGATCATCCTTTAACACCCCGGTTCCCCTGTTTTTTAAATCAAACACCGCCAATTTATTTCCATTTAATAATTTAATATATAGTCAAGAGGAATAAAAATTTTACGTTATGGATAACAAGATTCTAACCTTGGTTTCACATCATAATTAAATAAGAAACCTTTATCTTACAGACAGAATTTTAGACAGACAATCAAAGATTTAACCCTTAAACGAAACTAGATACAGTAAGAATTTTAAAATTTTAAAGCTTCTAATCAACCCAAATTCATTCAATTTATGATTGAATATAACCGCGGCTGCTGGCATTCATATTACCCCCATTGCATCATTTTTTGCACAATCTAAGTTTCCTTAATAAATTGATAAATGATTACTGATGTCGAACAAAAATAAACAATTTTACTAAAATATCATGTAAACCAAAAAATTCTTGAATTTTAAGCTATAATCAAACTCTTTTACAACGTTTACCTACTAGAGGAATTCCGGCTTGGAAGGCCAGCGTAATGAATTTACTATAAACGCTTTTATTACAATAATCTAAATCAAAAGAATAATTATAATAAACAAGATAAAAACTAATGGAATATAAGCAAATCTAGTTCAACCTAATTTTATCAATTTATCATAACGCATACGAGGATACGTACCACGAACTCAAACAAAAAACAAAATAAAAAAAACACAAACAACACTAAAAAAAACTTCACTACCTCCTCAAAATAAGACACCAGTTAAAAGCCTACCAAATATTATACTTCTATATTCAGACATAAAAATTATAGCAAATATCCCTCCTCTATACTCAACATTAAACCCAGAAACCAACTCAGATTCTCCTTCAACAAAGTCAAAAGGCGCACGATTATTTTCTGCTAATAAACAAACCACTCATTCTATTACACCGAATAAATAAATAGTTCCAAAAAACATCACCCCTTCTTGTCAAATAGATAATTCTTGTAAAAAAAACCTCCATCCTAAAAATACAACAGTAAAAAACAATAACATAAAAGGAATTTCATAAGAAATACTTTGAGCTACTCTACGAACAGAACCTAATAAAGAATATTTAGAATTAGAAGACCAACCAGCTACTATTACTCCATAAACCCTTATTCTCGAAATTACTAAAAACTGTAAAAATCCAAATATAAATAAAGTCTCTAATCTTATAAAAGGGTAGAAAATTCAGAATCTTAAAGATAATCCGAGCATAAACCCAGGACAAATAATAAAAGGAACAATATTAGAATACTGAGGAAAAACTAATTCTTTGCAAAAAAGTTTACCTGCATCACTAAAAGGCTGTAACAAACCTATAAAACCCACTTTATTAGGACCTTTACGAAGTATAATAGCACCAAGAAGTTTCCGCTCTAATAAAGTAAAAAAAGCCACAGCTAACAAAACAAAGATAAATGGTAAAAATAAAGTCACAATTTCAATTACCCAAAAAATAACTATTCCCATAAAAAAAAGAAATTTAACCATATAGGAAAAAGTTTGATTAAACACTTATAATGAAGTTAGCAGCCCCACTACGCAATCGTTGCAATCCTAAACTAATGATTATCCCAACCAGAATGATCTTCAGTATACATACATAGCAGCAAACAAAAGATATAACTTTGCAAAAGAGATACACACAACTCAAAAAAATAAAACCCTGAGACACCAATAAATACAAAAATACATAAAACTCATTTACTAAATAACCCAAACAAACCTTTATAATCAGACAAAAAAACTCAAAGACCACTTTCACTAAAAAGACTTAACATAACTTGACCGGTTGCCAAGTTAAATACTATCCGTATAGTTAAAGTAAAAGGCCGTATCAAAGAAGACACTATCTCCACTAACACTATAAAAGGTGCCAAAACTATAGGACAACCAGAAGGAGCTAACCTAGCGATAATTTGATCCCAACTATTATAAGCACTAGATACAACGATAGAAACCCAGATACTAAAACCAAATAACATAGCAAAAGGAATGTGACAAGTAACAGGAAAAAAAAACGGAGTACAGTTACTAAAATTTATAAAGATTAACATTATAAAAAGAGAACATATAATCAAATTAAACCCATAAAAATAGCGACCACTCACACGAGAAACTATCCCATAAGAAAAAGCTACTATTATATTTATTATTATCCTTAAAACTCTAGATTTATTTCAAATATTAGTACAATAAAATAATAAACAACAAATCAAACCAAATCCCCATATATACAAACCGAAATAAAAACTATTAAAATTTTTGTCATCAAAACCAGAAAAAACATCTATTAACACTACTTAATATCTTTCAATTTTAACTTAAAAACAAATTAAATTTATTTTAAAACAAATTATAAAAATACCTTAAACCTTTAAAACAACACAACCTTTTACAAACAAAATAATCTACATGAATAAACTCATACTCTTCGGGCCGAAACCAAAACGTCTAATACGACCAACAGACTTACTAAAATAAATTAAACCACAAAATTAAATACAAATCTAACTATTTAATTTACTTTTGAATAAGATAAAGCTTTGGAAATTTTACTTTAATAGGACGTCTTCATCACAAAACTACTATAAGCAAATAATAAACAACAACAAAAAATAACGCTAACAACGCACTTATATATGTTCCAAATAGAGCCACCACAAAAACAAACTAAACTTTTAAAAACTACAAATTATCACAGTTAACAAATCATTTAGAAAAGTATCCTCAAGTTTTACAAAAAAATTCAAAATTATATCACATAAAAAAATGCTCATTACTTAATAAAAACATCAATTTATACCATACAAATTATTTTATTAGAATCTTATCTTTAAACTAAAATTTTAGCTTATTTAGAGAAACAAAAATAAATGACTGATACAATTAAGATAGAACCTAAAAAATAAAAAGAATTATAAACGTTAAAGCTATTATTAATATTTAATAAAAAATAATTATTATTAGCAGATTTACAATTTAAGTTAGTATTTAAACTTACAGAATCATTAACATTACTGCTGCCTAGATATAGCATCTAATCACATTGCAAAACATTTAACTGGAACGAATTCAATAACAATTGGTATAAATCTATGATTAACACCACATAATTCTGAACATTGACCATAAACAACTCCACTTGTTTCTACAACTAAAGGAGTTTGAGTTATACGCCCAGGAATAGCATCAACTTTAAGTATACAAGAAGGTAAAGCAAAAGAATGTAAAACATCCACACTTCTAACTAAACAACGAATTTGAGTACGAGCAGGGGCAACTATTCGCTGATCAACGTCAAGTAACCGATATTTTACAACACTTCTTTCTAAGGAATCTATATAAGAATCAATAGAAATTTGCTCATAATTACTTCCATTAAACTCATAAGTTCAATATCATTGATGTCCGATAGCTTTAAATGACCATGAAGGTTCACCAATATGATTTATTACATAAAGATTACGGGCAGATGGTACTCACAACACACCTAACACAAACATAGGAAAAAGAGTTCACATCCATTCTAACCCTTGACGATTTTTAAAAGAACGATAACTATACTTTCTTGTACATACACGTAAAAGCATAAATATTACTAATGATATGATAAATACTCTTAACAATATTATATCATGGTAAAATGTAACCAAATCATCTCCTACACCACGATAAACACAATCTTGAAAACTTTTATACCCATACAAAGCCACCTTTAAACTTTTAAATTCTTACTAATTAACCAGTCTCAACAAAATAAAGAAAAAGGAATTAGCAACATAAGAGAAAAGTATATAACCGTAAAATACTGGCCTATCGTATATATGGGCTCACGCACGGGTCGCATACCAACACATGTTAAACCAATAAATACACAAATAAAAAGCCAAAACATAAGCTGATGAACAGGATAAAAAGAAAGACTACGAAACTTTCCGCTATGAACATAAGGTAAAACTAAAAGAATTAAAATAGAAAATAATATAGCTAAAATACCTCCGGCTTTATGAGGAATAGACCGCAAAATAGCATAAGCAAATAAAAAATACCATTCAGGTTGAATATGAATAGGAGTTTTTATTCTATCTGCAGGAATATAATTATGAACATTGCCTAATATTTCCGGTTTAACACAAACCAAAAATATTAACATTCATAATATACAAGTAAACCCAAAAATATCTTTCACAGTATAAAAAGGATGAAAAGGAATACACATAGAATCACTATTAATACCTAAAGGATTATTTCTTCCTTTATTATGTAAATAAAAAAAATGAAGCATAACTACAACAATTATTAAAAAAGGGATAATAAAATGAAAAGAATAAAATCGCGTTAGAGTACGAGTATTTACTACATAACCCCCTCATAACCACTCCACAACAAGAGATCCAATATAAGGAATTACAGTAATTATTCTAGTAATAACAACAGCCCCTCAATAAGATATTTGACCCCAAGGGAGAACATAACCTAAAAAAGCTTCGGCTATTAATATCAAATACAAAACTACTCCAACATTTCATACCCCTTTATCAAGATAAGAACCATAATATAAGCCACGACAAATGTGAACATAAATACAAATAAAAAATATAGAAGCACCATTAGCATGTAAACTCCGAATTATTCAACCTTTATGAACATTGCGTATTAAATAAATAACTGAATCAAAAGCTATATCAGAATGTGGCACATAATACAAAGAAAGCATAAATCCACTAACGATCTGAACAACTAAACATAAACCCAACATTGAACCAAAACTTCACCAAACACTTAAATTAATGGGACAAGGAAGATCATAAAGACTTCCTGTAACGACTTTTAACAATCAATGACGTTTACGAAAAGGTTTAGCTACTACCATCT